TAAGTTCTTTACAAGTACGGACAATTACAGCTCTGACCACTTCTGATCTTTCTAGAGGCATGTTTGGAACTGCGTCTTTGATCACAGCAACAATAACGTCACCAATATGAGCATATCGACGATTGCTAGCTCCTATGATTCGAATACACATCAATTTTCGAGCCCCGCTGTTATCTGCTACATTCAAATGGGTCTGAGGTTGAATCATATCATTTTTTTATCTGTTTTTTACAATACAAAGGTCGAAGAAAAAAAAGAAATATTTTTTGTCAAAAAAAAAAAAAAAAAAAGAAACCTGCACCCGTGATTTTTAAGGCCTATTTCTTTTTTATCCCGAAATGATGAATTGAGCTCGTATAGGCATTTTGGACGCTGCTATTGAAATAGCCCTTCTGGCTATATTTTCTGTTACTCCACCCATTTCATAAAGGATTCGACCTGGTTTAACAACAGCTACCCAATATTCGGGAGAGCCTTTACCTGAACCCATACGTGTTTCTGCGGGTCTTACTGTAACCGGTTTATCCGGAAATATACGGACCCATATTTTTCCACCGCGACGTGCATTTCGTGTCATTGCTCGTCGACCTGCTTCTATTTGTCTAGATGTGATCCAAGCGGGTTCAAGTGCCTGAAGAGCGTATTTACCAAAACAAATAGCATTACCTCGAGAGGATATTCCCTTCATTCTTCCTCTATGTTGTTTACGGAATCTGGTTCTTTTGGGGTTATAGTTGATGGTTTTTTTTGAATTCCATCTCTACTACAGAACCGGACGTGAGAGTTTCTTCTCATCCAGCTCCTCGCGAATAAAATCAATTCAAATTAAAGATTTTGAATTCAATTCAGATATAATATAATTTGAAGTAAGATATACATGTATTTAAGTCAGTAATATATTGAATCATGGATTTCATTTAATCTAGATCAAATCTATCTATTATATATAACTATTATATATAAATTTGTATATCTTGTTTGTATTTGTATAGATAACTAATAACTAAATATATAAAATAACTCTTTTTTCTTATATTTATCTATTTTAGAATGTTAAAACGAATCTTTCTTTTGTTTTATTCTTTATCCTATTGGATTGACCCAAATTTAGCAATCCAAGAAAATAAAGTTTTCGCGGGCGAATATTTACTCTTTCCATTTCTATTTCAGTTCTATCATTAGTTCATAACTTTTCCGAATAGATGAATTGGTCTCTGGGCGGTTCCGCCATCCCGATCAATGAATCATTCGAATGAATTTTCACTAGAATCTTTTGAATTCACAGGTTCCATCGTTCCCATCGCTTCTTACTTAATGGTTAGGTCTGAATTATACAATGGAGCTATTAGTTCTTGAGTCAATATTCTTAGTCTTTATTGGCTCGAAGCTCTTTATTTTTTGTTCGATGAGCAGATCCATTTAATGAGGAATCCGTATTGATGCTTTATTACACAGAATTTTTATGAGATGATCATAGACCTTACATATTGGAATTATATATCATTAATATACTTTTTCTTTCTTTCTCTCATCCTTCCTTTTATCCATATCCTTTCTTTTTTATTTCGATTGACGACTTATAAGCAGAATTTTTTAATAAAAAAAGATTTCAGTTGCTACAACAATATGAACAATATATCATATCTTGACTGGTTCTTTGGATCCAGATAATACGAAGTGATGAGTTGGTTATTACTTCTATAGTTATTTATTTATATTATTATTATGGGGCTTATTTTTATACTAACCCTAAAAAAACCAACGAGTCACACACTAAGCATAGCAATTTTATCAAAAGATTAATTTAATTTTTATTAAACCCTATAGAATTATAATTGTTCATTTTTTTTTGAACAGAAAAGAAAAATAAGAAATGAATTTCTTATTTTTTGTTCCATCGCTGGATAGAATGCAAAAGTAAATTAAGGTTTATTATTCCGCGTCTATAAATATCCAAATTTTTATGCCTAATACCCCATAGATTGTTCGAACTGTATAGGAACAATAATCAATTTTAGCTCGAATGGTTTGTAGTGGAACCCTACCTTCTCTGATCCATTCAACACGCGCAATTTCTTTTCCGTCGATACGTCCTGCAATTTGCACTTGAATTCCCTTTGTATCCGCTTGTTCAGTTAATTCTATAGCCTTTTTCATTGCTTTGCGAAAAGAAACTCTATTTTTTAATTGGCCAGCTATAAATTCTGCAAGAATATTAGGGTTTCCATAAGGTTTTTCAATTCGTGTGATAGCAATGTTAAGTTTTCTATTTACAGAATTAATTTCTTTTTGTAAATTCATCTGTAATTCTTCGATTCCTCGGGGTCGACTTTCTATTAATATTTTTGGAAATCCCATATAGATTATGATTTGGATCAGGTCGATTCGTTTTTGAATCTCTATACGTGCAATTCCCTCGACGCCGGAAGATGTTTTCATATTTTTTTGTACATAATTCTTGATATAATTTCTTATTTTTTGATCTTCTTGCAGACCCTCA